GTTGTCCCAACCATTGTTAGTCCCGATCCTGATAAGGAAAAGGGATAATTTATAACAAAGTTTTCGTGTGTTGATTCCTAGGAGTAGTGCTTCTTCCCCTATGCACCCTATTGGTACTAGTGGAGTAGGGTTGACCTAACCCATAGGTGTAACCTTTCGCTCAATACTCTAGAATCGACAATTGAAGCATCTGAGGCTGCATTAATCGGGGATACACGACAGAAGGCGTTGTTTTATTTACAAACTTCACCTTCAACAAGCGTAGATTTATTTCCATAATTTTTTTCTTCCTATCCCGAATAATGTTGTCTTTCTCTTAAGACCGAGAGCGGTAAAAATAAAAAAATAAAAAAAAATAATCAAATCGCACCATCTCTGTAATAGGTGAATGCCTCTTTTTCTCCCGAAGTTGTCGGAATTATTCGTAATAAGATATTGGCTACAATTGAAAAGGTTTTATCAATAAAATTTCCATTTATCCCAGATCTAGACATAGGTGTATTAATCCATTCTATAATTTATTTTAATTCCCTTTCGTGAGAAAACGATCCCACAAACAAAGGAATTGTGCAGTACGAAATAACATAAAAACGGATTCATTAAAAAGGAAGACCTTTTACTCAAATTGTTTCTTTTTGACAGGAATCAATAAAAAAAAATCCGGGGGCGGTTCATGAATTTGGAATAAATTTATGGGTTAAGAAGTTGGAGTAAAGAGTTGTTGTTGAAAAATCTAAAACTGGAAAGAAATTTTATAATTTTTATGAAAATTGAATAATAGTGTAAACTAAATAGAATCATGATTTAAAGGTATCCATTAAACACAGTCTAAAAAAAAATATATCGATCATTGGATTCGTTTCAATTGAGTGATTTAATCCGGTATAAATATTAGAAAGGGCGGAAACACCGTCTTCGCAAACATGAATAGATATATATCCTTATTTTACAATTTTTCCCAAAAAGGATTTATCTTTATCCCCAGCCTCGGAGGAAGGATTTTTCTTTGATGAAAAGTTTTCTATTTTTAGAGTTAAAATTGAATGTACATAATACCTAATACCTATCCAAAATAATATGAATGACTCACTATTCACTCGGTTTTTGGGCCATAATCATTATGTAGGAGAGATGGCCGAGTGGTTCAAGGCGTAGCATTGGAACTGCTATGTAGACTTTTGTTTACCGAGGGTTCGAATCCCTCTCTTTCCGTACTCGTCAACTAATTCACCAATGTTACTGACTGCAATGCATCAAATAAGAATGGATACTCCAACAGTTAGACCTTTCTTTGATATAGATCATCTATTCCTACCCCGAATTTCTGTGGTACGAAAAATACTGGACAAAATCGACAAGGAATGAAAATACCCTACCGATCTATGATACATGAATAAGAGAAAAATCCCCAGATGAAACCCCTTACCTTACTTACCCCGGGTCCCTTTACTTAAGCCAAAATGAAGGGGGCAAAATTGCCCGAACCCTTGTTATTTTAGTTATGGTTAAGTCTGACGAGAGTAATATTCTACAACTAGCAATTCGTTTATTTTCAAACCGACCCATTTACTATCTATTATTTGATTGACTAATCCTTCATATTGGAATGGGTGAAGAGTCAAATGTTTTGGTAATTCCTCACGGGGGGGTGAATCAAGATAATTTTGAATCAGAGCCCTGGATTTTTGCTCATCCCTCACTGTAATAATATCTCGGGGTTTGCAGCGATAACTTGGTATATCTACTATACGACCATTAACTAAAATATGTCTGTGGTTAACTAATTGGCGGGCTTGAGGAATAGTCGAAGCCATACCTAATCGAAAAAGGATGTTATCTAAACGCATTTCAAGTAATTGTAGTAAAACCTGACCTGTTGACCCTTTGGCTTTTCCGGCGATCCGAACGTATTTAAGTAATTGTTGTTCTGTAAGACCATAATGAAAGCGCAATTTTTGTTTTTCTTCTAAACGAATACGATATTGAGATTTTTTGCCGGGGCGCGATTGGTTTCTAAGATCGCTTCCGGCTCTAGGCTTTTTACTAGTTAGCCCCGGTAAAGCCCCCAGACGACGGATTTTTTTGAAACGAGGTCCTCTGTAACGCGACATAAAGACTCCTTATTTTTTATGAAATTTCATAAAACAAAATTAAAACTAAACTAAAATATGATAAATTAAGCGAAATTTACTGAAGTATTACAAAGAATAAATAATTAGAGGAATTGTATCAATATCCGTACCTTATTGTATATAAATAATTGTATTATATAAATAAAAAGAATTTTAAATAATAAAAATTTAGGGTTCTTTTCTTATCTTAATTGATTTGTTCTACAGAGACCGAACTCCTCCAATCCAATTTTTATTCATAATTGGAAGTTCCTACGAAATAATAGAAATAGATCAGTGACCCTTGGGAAAAGGGAAAGAAGTTTTTCACTTTGATTTCACATTATCAATTTAATTATGTAAAAAATCAAACAAATGGAGAAAAGCCG